GTAAGGTCCCGCTGAGTTCTTACTCCATATAGCGAAACTTTGATCTACTCCATAACATACAAATTGGAGAGTTATCCAGTAAACATAATTAAAATATTATATTCGTAGAAATGACAAAACAGATCCTTTGTTTCTTAATAATTTGAAGAATTAAATCTATTGATTGATTCATAGTCTCTGTCGTTCCTCCATAATATTATATTGAACTCTTACAAAGCAACAAAAAAGAAGGAATCAATCGATTTTCTGGATAATCCAATATTATATTATATGGATTTCTACGGATGAGACATCCTGAAAATTTTTTCTATACTAAATTAATAGAACCTTATTCTATAAAAACTCTGATGAGATAATAAATAAGGATTTGGATATTTGTAAAAATCTAATTTGCCTTTCAACCGGAACAGTAAAAGTTTTTTTTGTTTGAATAATTTTTCTAAATTAGAAGTTTAAATTAATTGAATAATTAAAGAAGTTCTATTTGTTCAATGAATTTCTCCTCCCCTAACCCTTTCTTTTTGTTTGTCTACTACTTCTTATGAATCTAAACAAAGGAGTTCCAATAGACCCGGAAAGCAAAGAATAGTAATCTTTGACGAACAAGAGAAAAAATCATTATTATTTCGATACAAGACGACACAAGAAAAGGGATTTTCCACCCTTTTCTTGTGTCGAATAGAAGATTAGGAAGACTAGTAATCCCTCCTAAAAGTATTTGTTCTTTTCATTTTTCCCATCCTTCCCTTGTATTCTCTTCCTTTATATTTGTATGCCTATAGTCTATTACTAGGAATGGGATACACGTAATGAATTCCAGACATCCCACAAACAAAACAAAAACAGTATAAACAAAAGGGTTTACAGAATTTTTTGATCATACATAAGTATCGATCGACAATAATTTGTTGCTTTTTACCAACTTGATGTTAAGGAATTTCTAGACCTAGAAATTCATTTCATACAATTGAACCTTTTCAAACTGTTTCTTTTTAAGAACCAAAAAAACTTGTGCCAAAATAACAGATGCCAAGAAGAATAAAAGGCCTTGGACACGTAATGGATCTTGAAGCACTATTTCTGCATCTCCCTGACCAAACCCTCCTACATTGGGATTGCTTGTTAATGGTTGATCAAGCTTGATGGATTCACCCTCTGAAACAAGAAGTTCTGGTCCTGGAGGTACAATATCAACCACTTGATGTCCATCCGATGCATCAACTATGGTTATTTCATATCCTCCTTTTTCTTTACGTACTATTCTGCTTACTATACCTGCTGATGTAGCATTATAGACTGTATTGTTACTCTTGCTCCCATCAGGATAAATCTGACCCCTTCCTCTGTTCCCACCTACATATATGGGATATTTTAAGAAGTGAACGTCTTTCCTCGTAGCAGGGTCGGGGGAAAGAATGGGAAAGGCGATTTCACTATATTTCTGACCGGGAACAGGACCTATCACAAGAATATTTCTTTTATTGGGACGATAACTCTGAAAAGACAGATTTCCCATCTTTTCTCTCACCTCGGGAGAAATACGATCGGGGGGGGCTAACTCGAATCCCTCGGGTAAAATAAGAACAGCCCCTACATTCAAAGCCCCCTTTTTACCATTAGCAAGAACTTGTTTCAGTTGCATATCATAAGGGATTCGAACAACTGCTTCAAATACAGTATCAGGAAGCACGGCTTGCGGAACTTCAATATCCACGGGCTTATTAGCTAAATGGCAATTGGCACATACAATTCGTCCAGTTGCTTCTCGTGGGTTTTCATAACCCTGCTGCGCAAAAATGGGATATGCATTTGAAATAGATGCCCGAGTTATTACATATATCATGATCGATACAGAAATCGATTGAGTCATCTGTTCCTTTACCCAAGAAAAAATATTTCTATTTTGCATGTCCAATCATTGATCCCGGAATTTCTACAATAAATTAGATAGGTAGCTAATATAGTTCCCTATACACGAGTCTGTCATTGTACTGGGATAATTGTACTGGAATATAGGACGAATACCTTGAAGAGCTAGAAGCATAAAGAATTAAGTAAGATTGAAAATGCTTTCTTTATATACGAAGAAAGATTCTGATTTGATTGATATCAGGAGATCAAATGAGTTCTTCATTCATTCATTGAATGATAAATAACTACAAGTGAAGGAGATACACGATTTAAATAATAGAAGATCCAATATTTCACAATTGTATCTAAAATAACTGGAAAAGTGGAAACAAGACTAGATATAATTTGATCGTTATGAACCAATCCAAAATCGTTGTAGACCGAACCAATCATTAGTTCCCAACCATGGGTCGAATGAAATCCGATCCATAAATCAGTAACTAAAAGAATCAAAAAAGCTTTTATTGTGTCACTTAAGTTATAGAGGAATTCCTGAATCCAAGAATTAAGAATGACAAGTTCTTCATTACCCAGAATAAAATAACCACTTAGAATAGCGAAACAAATTATATTTGTCGAGAAATCCAAAATGATATGGAGATGATATTCATTGTGTGTTTTGACCAATTGTATCGTTTCCTTGTGTATTCCTATACGAAGTTTTTGTATATGCGTTTCCGGGTACTCCTTTATCATTTCATCCAAGAGGAATAGTTCTTCCAATTCTATGAATCTTTCTAGAACGTTTTTCTCTTGAATATCATTCAAAAAAGTTTCGGATTTCCCGGTATTCCACCAATTAGTAACCCAAGGTTCCAGACATTTATTAAATGAGAGAGAGACCCACCAGGGCAAAAATATTATGGATGAAATATATGGGAGGGAGGCCCAGGCTTTCTTTTTTTTTTTCATTTTTATCCTAAAAGGACCCTTATTCTATTTCTATATTCCTTTCCTTCTAGATCCTAGATCTAAATTATTACACAAAAATAGGAAATAGACCCATGGGTTCAATACCTTTTTATAGAACTCGTACTTCAGAGAAATATCAGATAGAGTCGACGGTTGTATTAAAAAGGAAATTAGCAAGTTTTTTTCCATTTTTTCTTCAGTTCATTTCAAAATACTTCAATTGGTACGCGCAAGAAATAGGCCAATTCGGCAGCTTTTTGTTCAATTTCTCGTGGAGTAAAATACTCATCAGTACGAGTCAAGGGAATGGCTCCTTGGCCTCTGATTTCCATATAAAGGACACGACGAGGATAAAGACCCTCTTTAACCTCCATTCTGATTGATTGTATATCTCTCATAAGTAAGCGAAGGAAGATGCGACGATTTATTCCAGGAAATCCCCAACGAAAAATACACACTATTCCTTCTTTTCTATCGAATCTGTCATAACCACTACCTACATTCCATGAAATTGTGCACCACAAATAGGAGCTAATGAATAGACCTGCGATCCCATAGAAAGACATCACGATCCCTTGTGGAAAAAAAATAATTTGCTGAGATGGAAATACGGATATCAGATTCCTACCAAGATAACTGGAAGTTCCAACCACTAAGAATCCTAGTGAACCTAAAAAAAGGATACAGGCCCAGAAAAAATTACTTGTTTTTCGAGACCCCATTATAAGTTCTATCCATATATGTTCTGATCGCCAATTCATATTCTACTAGATCCAGTTGCATTCGATTGGAATTGAGAGAATAACCCAAATGAATTTTATTTTCTTGATCCCGAAGTAACTTTCATTAACTAGCACTATTCTGATGTAAACCGTTAGAAGTAATTTGTTAGATACATTGACTTTCCATTTAAATAAAATATTCGCCGATCCATTTTTAATTTAACCAGCTATACCTGCATATACATGCATTTATGCGGATATCATGTATCCGCATAAATGCATAATAGTTCTTTCATTTGTGTTCGTAAAGAGTCACATATCGTACCATATTACACTAAATAAATATCTGTATTATGATCCAGTGTTGAAATAAATTGATGAGATTTGGTCCCATCGGATTTAGACAATCTTATTTTTTTGGACATGAAGAGATAAAGAAGCCATTGCAATTGCCGGAAATACTAGGCCCACTAAAGGCACAAAAATAGAGGGTAAGTTGAGATCTGTCATAGAATGGGTGCCTCGATTTAATATTTCTATCTATTAGAAAGAGAAAGATATCTTATGATATGATAAGTATATCTATCCTAAGTATATATCATAAACTGTATTATATTTATAATATTATTTATTATATATAAAAATATTATTTAATAATTATATTTATATTATATATAATATAAATATTATAATTATATTATATATAATTTATAATTATTTATTAATAATTTTTATAATTATTTATTAATAATTTATTAAATAAAAAATATTAATATTTAGAAATTAATATTTATAAGTAGTTAATAAGTAGTTAATAAGAAGTAGTTAATAAGTGCAAGGAATGTAGAACTAAATAAGATAAGTGTACCTATTCATCTTTCTACACGAATATGTATGATAATTCGCTTTATTAATAAATTTTATTATTCTTTTCCCATCCTTATTTCTTTCTATCTTTCTAATCTAATAAGGAGTTTATTATGAAAATAAAAGATTTTATTAGGAGTTTGCGACTCTAACTAATTCGATCCATCCAACAAACGGGGATTCATAGTAAAAAATGGGGGTTATCGATAGATATAGAAATAACTTCTATTCTCTATTTTATATTTATTTTTATTTCTTTTTATTTTGATTTCGATATTTTTTTTTATTATCTATATTAATACGTAAGAAGGCCAGATAATTTTTTTTTATTTTCTCTAATTCTAATTCCTCGGAGGGAGAAATTCACTTTTTTATCCTGTTGATAGAAGGTTCGTGATTACTAATCATGAATAGAGGTAGGATAAAAAAATAGATCTGGAGGAAAAACTAAAAAGTAATTACCCGAAACTTCTAACTCTTATTACAAGTAGAACTTATGTCATCAAAGAAAACACCATCCTTTTTCGTTTTTTTTTGATTACGATGAACTAAATATTTGTTCGCTACAAATAACTGAATTTAGTACTATACTTTATTCATTTTTTGAATTTTGATTCAAGGGAAAGAAACCGTGGAGCTGAAATAACTCACTCAGAACACCTTTTAAAGGATTACGTGGTACAATTGGGTCAAATAAGCCTTTATGGAATAAATACTCAGTCGCTTGTGAACCATCGGGTACTGTCTTATTCAATGTTTGTTCAATTACTCTTTTGCCCGCAAATGCAATGTAGGCATTAGGTTCAGCAACAATGACATCTCCCAACATACCAAAACTGGCTGTTACTCCACCGGTTGTAGGAGATGTAAGGATTGATACATAGAATAATTTTTTATTTGATTGATAATTATATGAAGCGGAAGATATTTTAGCCATTTGCATCAAACTCAAACTTCCTTCTTGCATGCGCGCTCCTCCAGAAGCACACACAATAATGACAGGTAGAGATCGATTAGTAGCATACTCGATCAAACGGGTGATTTTCTCGCCTACTACAGATCCCATACTACCTCCCATGAACTTAAAATCCATAACTCCAATTGCTATGGGAATACCATTTAGTTGACCTATGCCTGTTTGAACAGCTTCAGTTAAACCTGTCTTTCTTTGATAAGAATCGATATAATCTCTATAGGGTTTCCCCTCTGAATGAAATTCAATGGGGTCCATAGAGACCATATCTTCATCCATAGGATCCCAAGTCCCCGGATCAATCGAAAGTTCGATTCTATCTGAACTACTCATTTTCAAATGATATCCACACTGTTCACAAATATTCATTTTTGACCTAAAAAATTTTTTATAATTTAATCCATAACAATTTTCGCATTGAATCCATAAATGTCTGTATTTTTTTTTTCTACCGAAATCATTAGATCTTCTTCTTATATTGAAATCACTGCCATTTTTACTAGTTCTTATACCAGAACTCCCACTTTTACTGCCATTTTTACTAGTTCTTATACCAGAACTCCCACTTTCACTACCAGTTCCATTTTCAGTACAAATGAAACTATAAATGTAACTGTCACTGTAATTGTCGGTACCACCCGAAATGGAACTATTAATACTGACTTCAAAACGAAGATAATTATCAATGCAACTATTAATGTGATTATTCCAACTAGATTGAGTATCATATATGTAATGATAATAGTTGTGAT